CTATTTTATTATCTGATATGTCAGGGTTGAAGTTATTTTTCTAAAATTTAGTCCTAACTTTTAGGCTTGTAAAAATTGTTATAAATAAAATTTTGTGTTATATATATATATATAATGTGGTGGCATAAGTCAACACCTACTGCAATTTGTTGATTTTGATGCGCTTAGTCGAGTCTTCCTTGGTTTCGGGGTTTGACAAGGATAAACAGGAATCGCCTAACGTAGGGGGTAGGGGGGTTTGCCGCGCAAAAACCAAAAAGGGGGCATATAGTATAAAGCTGTGTTGAATAAAGGTATGTTATGCACTTGAATTCTAATTATGCAATGCTTAAGATTATGTCTTTCCAACATTCAATCACATAAACTGCATGCAAGAAAAATGTTCCACCTTAATTTACCAGTTGTGCCTGCACTCTGAGATGTATAGGAAAGGTAGACCAAAAAAGAGAACGTTATGCATATAAGAGAATGCCCGGCATGGTGGGTAACGAGTCGTATGTACTACACCATTAATCAGATGCCAGATATAATTATCCGTATGTGGGGTTACGCAGTTATGTCCCTGAAATAGGAACCAGATGCCAGTAATAGTTCACTAAGTGTTACCCCCACAATTATTGTCCCTGACCCTATCATGAATGATATGCCTTTATATATACTGGTTGGTGGTTTCTTACTACATTAATATTTGACGTACAGATGTAAGTTGAGTTATTCAAGGAAAATTTGGAGGTCAAATTTACTAGGGGAGTAAATCACTTAGTTGTAGTTGGATAATATGGGGTATAATATTAATATGGTTTATGTATACCTTAGTTATTATTACATGCTTTATGGTCTATTTATTTAATAGGTGATAATACATTAATGTACTAATCCATTAATGTAATATTATGCATAATATGTACTATACCATAAGCAGAAAATAGTTAAATTTAGAATACTGGCTTTGGGAGCCAGTGGTGGGAGTTAAAATCTCCTTTTTCTGGCGCTAGGGAGGACTTTAACCTCCGATCTTCGGATTACAAGACCGATGCTTTAAGACTAAGCTACTAGGGCAAGCTCACTCTAATGCCTTGTTTTCTAGTCATCCTGCCAGTGGAAATAGTACTAGAAACAATGTAAAGTATAGGACAGATGCAAGTTGTCCAATGATAATAAATGGATGTTCTACTGGCATTCCTCCAATTCATGTAAGAATAAGTATGTCGGCGACTAGGGTTCAAAAGAGGAATTGGGTGATTGGTCGGAATGCTAGGCCTCGTTGTTTTGATGTGTGGAGAATTGGTACTACTATTAAAATTAGGATTGAGAACAGTAGGGCTAGAACACCTCCCAATTTATTGGGGATTGATCGAAGGATAGCATAAGCAAATAAAAAGTATCATTCTGGTTTAATATGAGGGGGTGTAACTAGAGGGTTTGCGGGAGTAAAGTTGTCGGGGTCTCCTAGAAGATTAGGAGAAAATAGTGAAAGTGAGGTTAAGGCTAGGAGGACCGCTGCGAAGCCTAGTAGATCCTTGTATGAAAAATAGGGGTGAAACGATACTTTATCTGCGTCTGAATTCAACCCCATGGGGTTATTTGAGCCTGTTTCGTGGAGGAAGAGTAGATGTAGAATAGTGGCCGCGGCAATAATAAAAGGAAAGAGGAAGTGGAAGGCGAAGAATCGTGTTAATGTTGCATTATCTACTGAGAACCCGCCTCAAATTCATTGAACTAAAGTGTTTCCTACATAGGGCACCGCAGATAAAAGATTGGTAATGACTGTGGCCCCTCAGAAGGATATTTGCCCTCATGGTAGGACGTAACCGACGAATGCTGTTATTATAACAAGCAGGAGAAGGACTACCCCAATGTTTCATGTTTCTTTATAAAGATAAGATCCATAATATAGTCCTCGGGCAATGTGAATATAGATGCAAATAAAGAAAAATGATGCGCCGTTGGCATGAATATTACGGATAAGTCATCCGTAGTTTACGTCACGGCAGATGTGGGCCACGGATGAGAAAGCAGTGGTGATATCAGATGTATAATGTATGGCTAGGAATAGTCCCGTTAAGATTTGAGTAATTAAGCATAATCCCAATAGTGAGCCAAAATTTCATCATACTGAAATATTAGAGGGGGCTGGGAGGTCAACTAGTGCATCATTAGCAATTTTAATTAAGGGGTGTGTTTTTCGTAGGCTTGCCATTAAGGGGTTTTTATAGTTGAATAACAACGGTGGTTCTTCAAGTCACTGGTCTCGGTTAAAATCCGAGTAAAAATTATGACTTATCTAGTGTCTTTACTATTAATTGCATTAATTGTTGGGTTGGTTGCTGTGGCTTCTAATCCGGCACCCTATTTTGCTGCTTTAGGGTTAGTGGTGGCAGCTGGGGTTGGGTGTGGTGTACTAATTAGCCATGGGGGATCTTTTTTATCCTTAGTTCTTTTTTTAATTTATTTAGGGGGAATGCTTGTGGTGTTTGCTTATTCAGCAGCTCTGGCCGCTGAACCGTTTCCGGAGTCTTGAGGGGATCGTTCTGTGTTAGGGTATGTTGTGATCTATTTTGTTGGTGTGGGTTTGATGATGAAATTTTTCTGTGGGGGGTGGTATGAGGGTTCTTGAATAATTATTGATACTTTTAAGGAATTTAGTATGTTACGGGGGGATATTAGTGGTGTAGCTATAATATATTCGTTGGGGGGAAGTATATTAGTAATTTGTGCATGGGTATTGCTTTTAACTTTATTTGTGGTTCTTGAACTAACTCGAGGGTTAAGCCGAGGCTCTCTTCGAGCAGTTTAAATTATAGTTAGGAGAATAGCAATAGTTGTGGTTAAAAGGAAAATTGTAAGATATGTTTTAATTATACCTTGTTGTGCATCACTTACGGTTTTAGCTATTTTTACTTGAAGTGAGGATACTCCTTTGGGGCCTGTGGCTTCAAATCATGTTTGATCAATTAGTTGGGTGGCAATTGATTGGCCTAGACTTAAGTTAAGTTTAGGGGTTAATCGGTGGATAATTGCGGGGAAATAACCGAGTATGTTTGAAAAGTGGTGAAGGGGGATAGTAGGGGTAATTTTAAATTGCTTGTTTGTTATAGCGGTTAGTTCTAAGGCTGTAAGTAGGCCAATAATTGTAACTAATAGGGCAGCCAGTTTTAGGGTAAGTGGCATACTCATAATGGGCGTTTTTGAGGGTAGAAAATTCGATGTAATAATTAACCCAGCAATAATACTTCCTCAGGCAAGTCGTTTGATGGGGTTAATAACTGAGGGGTTATTTTCATTAATGGGTGATAGGGGCAGGAATCGGGGAGTCCCTATTGTAACAAAATATACCACGCGGAAGCTGTATACTGCAGTGAAGGAGGTAGCAATAAGTGTAAGAATTAGGGCTCAGGCGTTTAGGTGGGAGGTATTTAGGGCTTCAATAATAGCGTCTTTTGAAAAAAAGCCCGCTAAAAAGGGGGTCCCTGTTAGTGCTAGGCTACCAATTGTTAAGCAGGTTGAGGTTATTGGTATTAGGTTTTGTAGTCCCCCTATTTTACGAATATCTTGTTCGTCATTTAGGCTGTGGATGATTGATCCTGAGCATAGAAATAATATGGCCTTAAAAAAGGCGTGAGTACAGATGTGAAGGAATGCCAGTTGTGGTTGATTAAGTCCAATAGTGACTATTATAAGCCCGAGTTGACTTGATGTGGAAAATGCAACAATTTTTTTGATGTCATTTTGGGTAAGAGCACAGGCTGCTGTAAATAGGGTTGTTAGGGCACCTAAGCAGAGACAAGTTGTTAATGCAATATTGTTATTTTCCATGAGGGGGTGAAGGCGGATGAGAAGGAAAATCCCAGCTACTACTATAGTGCTGGAGTGGAGTAGGGCAGAGACTGGTGTGGGGCCCTCCATGGCAGATGGTAGTCAAGGATGCAGCCCAAATTGGGCTGATTTTCCTGTTGCGGCTAGGATTAGGCCAATGAGGGGTAAGGTTATATCAAAGTTTTTTGATAAGAAAAAAATTTGTTGAATTTCTCATGAGTTGAGATTTATTGCAAGTCAGGCTATGGCCATAATTAAGCCAATATCACCTACTCGATTATATAAGACAGCCTGTAGGGCTGCTGTATTAGCATCTGCTCGTCCGTACCATCAGCCAATTAGTAGGAAGGACATAATTCCTACTCCTTCCCAACCAATAAAAAGTTGAAATATATTATTTGCTGAGACGAGTAAAATTATGGCTACAAGAAATAGAAGTAAATATTTAAAGAATCGGTTTATTAATGGGTCAGAGTGCATGTATCAGGATGCAAATTCAAGGATGGATCAAGTTACGTAGAGGGCAATGGGTGTAAAGATGATGGAGTAGTGGTCAAATTTGAAGCTAATGTTAATATCAAAGGGGGTGGTGTTTATTCAGTGTCAATTTGTAATAATAGTTTCGGTCCCCTGGTCAAGGAAAATTATTAGTGGAAGCAGGCTTATTAAAAATGCAGCTTTTACAGAGGTTTTAACATGCGTGATTGCTCATTTTTGATCTTGTGGGTTAGGGTTAAGAGTAGTCAGGAGCGGGTAAATAAGAATAGCAATCACTAGGATTAGTGAGGAGGAGAGGATTAGAGTAGTTAGGTGCATAGCTTTTACTTGGATTTGCACCAAGAGTTTTTGGTTCCTAAGACCAATGGATGAGCTGTTATCCTTTAAAAGCGCGAGGAAACCACGGAGTTTAACCGTGGACTATAAGGATTAGCAGTACTTATTGCCTCGGGCTTTCCTCGGTGAGTAAGGGGATTTTAGCCCCTGTCTTTAGAATCACAATCTAATATTTTGTTTAAACTATACTTACTAGAAACATCAGCCTCACATGAGTTCAGGTTTTGTAATTAAGAGGATGACCGGAATAAGGTGGAGGGCCAATAATAGATGTTCTCGGGTATGAAATGGTGGGAGACCAGTAATGTGTGGAGGTGTTGGACCTCGTTGTGATATAAGGAAGAGATATAGGGAGTAACCAGCTGTAATCAGGGTGCCAGTTCCTGTAAGAATGATGGTTCAGGGGGATCAGTTAAATAAGGAAGAAATGATGGTTAATTCTCCTATAAGGTTTGGTAGGGGGGGAAGTGCCAGATTAGCCAGATTAGCAATAAATCATCAGGTGGCCGTTAGTGGAAAAATTATTTGTAACCCTCGAGCAAGAATTATAGTTCGGCTATGTGTTCGCTCGTAAGTGGTATTGGCTAAGCAGAATAGTGCGGATGATACTAGTCCATGAGCAATTATTAAAATAATTGCTCCTGTAAATCCTCATGGAGTTTGAATTAAAATACCCCCAGCCACCAAGCCTATGTGACTGACGGATGAGTAGGCAATTAAGGATTTCAAGTCTGTTTGTCGGAGGCAAATTGAGCCTGTCATGATAATACCCCATAGGGCTAAAATAATAAAGGGGTAGGCTAGTTCTTTAGAGAGTGGGTCTAGTATAACCATTATTCGCATTATACCATATCCCCCTAGTTTCAAGAGGACTGCGGCAAGGACTATGGATCCTGCCACAGGGGCTTCAACATGTGCTTTAGGTAGTCAGAGGTGAACACCATAGAGGGGTATTTTAACAAGAAATGCTAGTAAACATCCGGCCCATCAGAATATATGACCTCAGGAGTGTAGGGCTAGAGGTTGTGAGTATTGCAGGATTAATATTGAGAGAGTTCCGGTGGAATGCTGGAGGAGTAGAAGTGCTACTAGGAGGGGTAATGATCCTGCTAGTGTATAAAATAGAAAATAAGTTCCTGCATTTAGGCGTTCGGTTTGATTTCCTCATCGAGTAATAATAATTAACGTGGGGATGAGGGTGGCTTCAAATATAACATAAAATATAATAATCTCCGTGGCGCCAAATGCTATGATTAGGAAGGTTTGTAGTGATACTAGGAGGGTAATATAAAGTCGTTGGCGGTTGATGGGCTCCGGGTTAATGTGGTTTTGACTGGCTAAAATTATTAATGGGAGAAGTCAGCACGTGAGAACTAGAAGGGGGGTGGATAGTGGGTCTGTGGCTATATAATAATTAGAGGTGGATCAGCCTGTTTCAGATGTTCAACATAGCCATAATATGCTGGTTAGGGCAATTAGAAGACTATGTATAATTGTTAGAGGTCATAATCATTTTGCTGATGACAACCAGATTGTTGGGAATAACATAATTGTGGGGATTAATACTTTTAGCATTGTAGGAGATTAAGGTTTTGTAGGCGGTCAGTTCCATGGGTTCGAGCTGTGGCAACAAGTAATGCTAAACCTGCACTGGCTTCGCAGGCTGAGAATGCCAGTAGAAGTATAGGTGCTGCGGAAAATCCTGTTATTTCAAATTGTAGGGTTCAGAGGGCTAGTGCAATAAACAATGATAATATCATTCCTTCTAGGCATAGCAGGGCAGATAAGAGATGGGTGCGGTGGAATGTTAGGCCTATTAATCCTAGAATAAAGGCAGAGCTGAAGCTGAAGTGTACGGGTGTCATAAGGGAGTCATGGAGTTGAACCACGGTCTTCTGAGCCGAAATCAGAGGTCTTTCTTTGGACTAACACCCTATTCTGCTCATTCTAGACCTCCCTGAATTCATTCATAAACCAAGCCTAATGTTAGGAGAATTAATACGGCTGAGGCTCAGAGAAGGGTTCCAGCGGGGTTGAGGAGTTGGTCTCCTCAGGGCAGAGGGAGTAGAAGTGCAATTTCTAGGTCGAAGAGAAGAAAAAGAATGGCAACTAGGAAAAATCGGATTGAGAATGGTAATCGGGCAGATCCAAGGGGATCAAACCCACATTCATAGGGTGAGAGTTTTTCTGCGTCCGGATTCATTTGTGGTAATCAGAAAGAAATAATTGCTAAAATCAATGATAAGGTTATTGAAATAACTATAATGGTAAGAACTAAATTCATTATCTTTCCTTGGGGTTTAACCAAGACTAGGTGATTGGAAGTCACTCGTACTAACTTTAGATACTAGAAAGATATGAGCCTCATCAGTAAATTGATACATAAAGAAATAGTCAGACTACGTCGACGAAGTGTCAGTATCAGGCGGCAGCTTCAAAGCCAAAGTGGTGTTCAGATGTAAAGTGGTATTGGATTTGGCGGAGAAGACAGACGGCCAAGAAGGAGGATCCAATAATTACGTGAAGGCCGTGGAAGCCTGTGGCCACAAAAAATGTTGAGCCATAGACACCATCAGCAATAGTAAAGGGGGCCTCATAATATTCTATTGCTTGTAGGGCTGTAAAATAAAGTCCTAGAATAATGGTAAGTGCGAGGGATTGAATGGCCTGTTTTCGTTCGCCTTCTATGATACTGTGGTGTGCTCATGTTACTGTCACCCCCGATGCCAATAGAACAGCTGTATTAAGTAGAGGAACTTCAAAGGGGTCTAGGGGTGTAATTCCTGTGGGTGGTCAGCATCCTCCTAGCTCAGGAGTAGGTGCTAGACTTGAGTGGTAAAAGGCTCAGAAAAACCCCAGGAAGAAGAATACTTCTGATGTGATGAAAAGAATTATACCATACCGTAAACCCTTTTGAACTGGGGGAGTATGGTGACCTTGAAAGGTTCCTTCGCGAATAATGTCTCGTCATCATTGATATATGGTCAGGAGAAGCAGAATTAACCCGAGGGTTAACAGTGTGGTGGAGTGGAAGTGGAATCAGATTGCTAGGCCGGATGTTATTAATAGGGCTCCGACTGCGCCAGTTAGTGGTCATGGGCTTGGATCAACCATATGATACGCATGTGCTTGGTGGGCCATTAGACGTTTTCTTGAAGGTATAAGCTTAATAGAAGAACAAATACATATGCCTGAATTATGGCTACGGCCACCTCAAGCAGGGTTAATAGGAATAAAACGGTAGCAGTTAAGATTGCTACTATAGGTATCATAGGAAGTAGAACAAACACAGCGGTAGCAATTAACTGAATTAATAGATGTCCGGCAGTTAAGTTGGCCGTTAATCGAACACCTAAAGCTAATGGACGAATAAATAGACTAATTGTTTCGATAATAATTAAGATGGGAATTAGTGGGATGGGGGTCCCTTCTGGTAAGAGGTGGCCTAGTGCAACTGTTGGCTGGTTACGTATTCCAATAAGAACTGTGGCTAGTCATAGTGGAACTGCAAATCCCATATTTAAGGACAGTTGTGTTGTGGGAGTAAAAGTATATGGTAGGAGTCCTAGTATATTAATTGTAATCAAGAAGATTATTAAGGAGGTAAGTAGTAGGGCCCATTTGTGTCCACCTACATTTAGTGGTAGTATTAATTGGTTGGTGAAGCGATTAATTAGTCAGCCTTGAATAGTAATTAGGCGGTTATTAATTCATCGGGTTGAGGGGGTGGGGTACATTACTCAGGGTAAGGCAATAGCAATGGCAATTAGTGGAATTCCTAGGTACGATGGGCTTGCAAATTGGTCAAAGAAGCTTATTGCCATGGTCAGTCTCAGGGTTGAGTTTTATGCTCTTCTGTGCTAAACGGAGTTGGTTCATGGGGGGAAACATGGTTTAGAACTTTTGTAGGAATAATAATTAAGAAAATTAATCATGAGAATAATAAAATTGCAAATCAGGGGGCGGGGTTCAATTGTGGCATTTCATCAGGGGTGGTTGGGAGGCACCAATCTTTGGCTTAAAAGGCCAACGCTGTAACCCAAGTTTAGCTTCCTGATGAGGCGGTTTTAGTATAAGTACGGGTTTTTAGCATATGTCCTCGTCTATTATAAGTGTAACTTCTTCCATAGTTGCTATATCTAGCAAAACTGAAGATCAAAATTCAAAGTGCTCAAGTGGAACGGCTTCAACAACAATTGGCATAAAGCTATGATTAGCTCCACAAATTTCGGAACATTGTCCATAAAATACTCCTGGGCGAGAGGCAATAAAGGCAGTTTGGTTTAGGCGGCCAGGGACACCGTCTATTTTAACCCCAAGAGATGGGACAGCTCAAGAATGAAGCACATCCTCAGCAGAGACTAGTACACGAATTGGTGACTCTATTGGAACTACTATTCGGAAATCAGCCTCTAGAAGTCGGAACTGGCCAGGGGTTAAGTCTTTTGTTGGAATTATATACGAGTCAAAGCCTAAGTCCTCGTAGTCAGTATATTCATAGCTTCAGTATCATTGGTGGCCTATGGCTTTAATAGTAAGGTGGGGGTCATTAATCTCATCTATAAGATACAGAATACGAAGAGAGGGAAGGGCAATTAAAACAAGAATTACAGCCGGTAGAACAGTTCACACAATCTCAATTTCCTGAGAGTCTAAAATGTACTTATTAGTTAATTTTGTGGAGACTATGGCGACGATAATGTAAAGTACAAGGGTGCTAATTAAAAATACAATTATTAGCGCATGGTCATGAAAGTGAAGAAGTTCTTCTATAACGGGTGATGCCGCGTCTTGGAATCCTAGTTGTGAGGGATGTGCCATTAAGCTTTAAGCTTAAGACATGCGGGAGTTTAACCCACAATTTCACCTTGACAAAGTGATGTAATTACAAATTTACTAATGTCTTAGAAGGAAGTGGCAGAGTGGTTATGCGGCTGGCTTGAAACCAGCACATGGGGGTTCAATTCCTCCTTTCCTCGATTAATTTGATTGGACTTGGACGAATGCTGGTTCTTCAAATGTGTGGTAAGGTGGAGGGCATCCGTGGAGTCATTCAGCATTTGTTGCAGTAAGTTCTACAGATAGAACTTCCCGTTTAGAGGCAAAGGCTTCCCATAAAATGAATAGGAACATAATTACAGCCACTAGAGAAATTATTGACCCAATTGATGAAATTGTATTTCATAGGGTATAGGCGTCTGGATAATCTGAGTATCGTCGGGGCATTCCTGCAAGGCCGAGGAAATGCTGTGGGAAAAAGGTGAGGTTAACACCTAAGAACATGACTGCAAAGTGAATTTTAGTTCAAGTGCTGTGCAGAGTATACCCTGTGAATAATGGGAATCAGTGGACAAAGCCAGCCATAATGGCAAAGACTGCTCCTATTGAGAGTACGTAGTGGAAATGAGCAACTACATAATATGTGTCGTGGAGCATAATATCGATGGATGAATTAGCTAGGACAATCCCAGTTAATCCCCCCACTGTAAATAGGAAGATAAATCCAAGGGCTCACAGCATGGGGGTTTCTCATTTGATTGAGCCCCCATGAAGTGTGGCTAATCAGCTAAAGACTTTTACACCTGTTGGGATGGCGATAATTATTGTAGCAGATGTAAAGTATGCACGAGTATCAACATCTATTCCGACTGTGAACATGTGGTGAGCTCATACAATGAAGCCCAGGAGGCCGATGGCTATTATAGCTCAAACTATCCCCATATACCCAAAGGGTTCTTTTTTGCCCGCGTAGTAAGCTACAACATGTGAGATAATGCCAAACCCCGGTAAAATTAAAATGTAAACTTCTGGGTGGCCAAAGAATCAGAACAAGTGTTGGTATAGAATAGGGTCTCCTCCGCCTGCCGGGTCAAAAAAGGTGGTGTTTAGGTTCCGGTCTGTTAAGAGTATTGTAATTCCAGCAGCTAGGACAGGCAGGGATAGTAAAAGAAGAACGGCAGTTACAAGAACTGCTCAAACAAACAAGGGGGTTTGGTATTGCGAGATGGCTGGAGGTTTTATGTTAATTGTTGTAGTAATAAAATTAATTGCTCCTAGAATAGATGAAACCCCTGCTAAATGTAAGGAGAAGATGGTGAGGTCTACAGATGCACCCGCATGGGCGAGGTTGCCAGCTAGAGGTGGGTAAACGGTTCAACCTGTTCCGGCTCCAGCTTCAACGCCAGAAGATGCCAGCAAGAGGAGGAATGAGGGTGGTAAGAGTCAGAAGCTTATGTTATTTATACGTGGAAATGCCATGTCTGGTGCTCCAATCATTAAAGGAACAAGTCAATTACCAAATCCACCAATAAGAATTGGCATTACTATAAAGAAAATCATGACAAAGGCATGTGCAGTAACAATAACATTATAAATTTGATCATTTCCGAGGAGGGACCCGGGTTGACTAAGTTCAGCACGAATGAGGAGGCTGAGAGCAGTTCCAACCATTCCGGCCCAGGCACCGAATACAAGGTAAAGGGTGCCAATATCTTTGTGATTAGTAGAGAAAAGTCAGCGCGTGATTGCCACAGGTAGGATGGCCGAAGTTAGGTGGCGGGTTGTAGCCCCGTAGATAGAGGTTTAAGTCCTCTTCCTATCAAGCCCCGTGGTGGAGAACACATTGGATTGCAAATCCAAAGACGCAGACTGACGTCTGCCGGGGCTTTCCCGCCTTGCTCGCTCGACGGCGGGAAAGTAGATGAATGCTCGCTGGTTTGGGCGCTTAGCTGTTAACTAAGAGTTTGTAGGATCGAGGCCTTCTCATCTAGAAAGGCTTTAGCTTAATTAAAGTGTCTGATTTGCATTCAGAAGATGTGGGATAGAGTCCCGCAAGTCTTATCAGGGGCTAGGAGATTTTAACTCCTGCTTAGAGCTTTGAAGGCTCTTGGTCTAAGTTATCCTAAGCCCCTAGGTAATTAATGCTATGATGGCAGGGGTGATTGGAAGAAGGCCCAGGGTAATTGTAGTGGATAGGGCTAAAATAAGGGTTGATTGAGTGTTGGAGCTTCGTCAGGGTATTATGGAATTAATTGTGGCGGGTGAAATTGTTAAGGCTATTGCATAACACAGGCGTAGGTAAAAATATAAGCTTAATAGGGCTATTAGGGCTATGACTGTTGCTGTGAGGGGTAGTTCTTGCTTTGCCAGTTCTTGTAAAATTAATCATTTAGGTATAAACCCAGTTAGTGGGGGGAGTCCTCCCAGGGAGAGGAGGGCTAAGGCTGTTGTAGCTATGAGAGTTGGTGTTTTTGCTCATGCTAAAGAAAGTGTATTAATTTTAGTGGCTGATGATATTTTAAATGAGAGGAATGCTGTAGTAGTTATAAAAATATATGTCCCTAGCGCTAGGAGGGTTAGTTGGGGGGCAAATTGTAGGACAATAATTATTCAGCCCATATGTGCAATGGAGGAATAAGCTAGGATTTTTCGTAATTGAACTTGGTTTAGGCCGCCTCATCCCCCAATAAGGGTGGATAAAAGACCTAATGAAGAGAGGAGGTAGGGGTCAATTGTGGGGGCTACTTGAATAATTAATGCGAATGGTGCTAGTTTTTGTCACGTTGATAGGATTAGACCTGTTGTTAGGCTTAGGCCTTGAAGGACTTCCGGTAATCAGAAGTGTAGAGGGGCTAAGCCAATTTTTAGTGCTAGTGCTATGATTACCAAGGTCGAGGCTAATGGGTGGGATAAATTGTTAATGTCTCATTCTCCTATTATTCATGCATTTGTTGTGGCTGCAAATAAAATTATGGCTGCGGCTGTTGCTTGTGTAAGAAAATATTTGATAGTAGCTTCAACTGCTCGTGGGTGATGCTGCTGTGCTATGAGGGGAATAATTGCTAGGGTATTAATTTCTAATCCTATCCAGGCTAGCAGTCAGTGGGAGCTTGCGAAGGTTAATGTGGTTCCTAGTCCTAGGCTGGACAATAAGATAACTAGTACATAAGGGTTCATTGATAGGGGAGGGATTTTAACCATCATATTCGGGGTATGGGCCCGAAAGCTTAATTAGCTGACCTTATCGTAGAAAGTGGTGTAGAGGAAGCACCAGGAGTTTTGATCTCCTGAGTATGGGTTCGATTCCCTTCTTTCTAGGAACTGGAGGGGCTTTAACCCTCATAAGCCACTCTATCAAAGTGGTCCTTGGGCATTCAGGCACGGTTCCTGTTTGTTAGAGTTGTGGAGGGAGGCCTGCAAATGCAATTGGGAGGGCAGTGTGTCATAGGACTAAGGCCAAGGTCAGGGGTAAGAAGTTTTTTCATACCAGGTGTATTAACTGGTCATAGCGGAATCGTGGATATGAGGCTCGAACTCATAAAAATACTATTGAAAGAAGTGCGGCTTTGGTTATTAAATTAATTGTTGTTAATTCGGGAAAGGTTGGAATATGTGAGGCGCCAAGAAAGAGGACGGCTGACAGAGTATTTATTAACAAAATGTTAGCATATTCAGCTAGGAAGAATAGGGCGAAAGGTCCTCCTGCATACTCTACATTAAATCCTGATACTAATTCGGATTCACCTTCGGTTAGGTCAAAAGGGGCTCGGTTAGTCTCTGCTAAAGTTGAGATATATCATATTGCTGCTAGTGGTCAGGATGGAATAAGGAGTCAGATGCCTTCTTGTGTGACGTTAAATGTTTGTAGTGTATAACCACCTGAGAAAATCACCACTGAGAGAAGGATTAATCCTAGACTTACTTCATAGGAGATTGTTTGGGCTACAGCCCGTAGGGCACCAATTAATGCATATTTTGAATTTGAGGCTCAGCCTGACCCCAGAATTGAGTATACGGCAAGGCTAGAGAGGGCTAGAATAAATAAGATACCCAGGTTGAGGTCTATGACGGGGTGAGGTATGGGGATTGGGGCTCATAGTGTTATGGCTAATGTTAGTGCAAGTATGGGGGTGGCTAGAAATAGAAAGGGGGATGATGAAGATGGGCGGATGGGCTCTTTAATAAATAATTTTACCCCATCTGCAATTGGTTGAAGGAGGCCATAGGGCCCAACGATATTTGGGCCTTTACGTAGTTGTATGTAACCTAGGACTTTTCGTTCAATTAGTGTGAGGAATGCTACCGCTAGGAGAACAGGAACGATGTACGCGAGAGGGTTAATTAAGTGGATTAAGAGAGTGTTTAGCATAAACTAAGAAGAGGATTTGAACCTCTGGCTGAAAGGGCTTAGGCCTTTTGCAATTACCATGCTCTGCCATCTTAGTATGGCTTTATCTTTGCCTAGATTGAAGGTCCTCCATTTGTTTAATTTAGTTGTCTTCATTAATTAAGGGTGAGGCATACTTTTAGCATGGGCCTTTCTTTTCCGGTCCTTTCGTACTAGGAAAAGTGACATTTACAGATAGAAACTGACCTGGATTGCTCCGGTCTGAACTCAGATCACGTAGGACTTTAATCGTTGAACAAACGAACCCTTAATAGCGGCTGCACCATTAGGATGTCCTGATCCAACATCGAGGTCGTAAACCCCCTCGTCGATATGGACTCTGGGAGAGGATTGCGCTGTTATCCCTAGGGTAACTTGGTCCGTTGATCGGCCTATAGGCCGGATCATTGTTGGTCAGATTTTCTGTGACTTAGAAATGTCTTTCTTAGTTTTAGGTTTATTACCCAATCCACTTGGAGGATAAATTTTTCTCCGTGGTCGCCCCAACCGAAGGTAAAGCTCCATCATCCGCTAAAGTTTAGTTCTTATTAAGAAAGTTGTTTGATGCGGTTGGGCTTGAACCTTAAGCTCCAAAGGGTCTTCTCGTCTTGTATTTTTATGTCCGCTTCTGCACGGGCAGATCAATTTCACTGACTTGGAAGGGGAGACAGCTAAGCCCTCGTTTAGCCATTCATACAGGTCTTCATTTAAAAGACAAGTGATTGCGCTACCTTTGCACGGTCAAAATACCGCGGCCGTTGAACTTGTGGTCACTGGGCAGGCTGGACCTCCTATACTTTGAGTTTTGCAGGAGGCGATGTTTTTGGTAAACAGGCGAGGCTTGTGTTTGCCGAGTTCCTTCCCTTCCTTTTAGTCTTTCCTTTGGGCATTCCAGTGTGGGGTTAACGATTAGGGGTTGTATAATTTTCTTGTGTTTTTTATTAGTTACACTGCCCTCTTTTATTGGGTTCGTTAATTGCCAGCGGCTTATCCGGGCTGGCTTACACTTATGCTTGGAGAGAAATATTATCTCTTGTTACTCATTTTAGCATAATCTCTTCCATGATATCATGGAACGGCTTAATATATTTAGGGGAGTGGGATATTTTATTAGGATAATAAATTTTGTAGTGCTTGAGCTTTAACGCTTTCTGTGCAGATGGCTGCTTTTAGGCCCACTGAAGCAATAAATCTTTATAATTATAATCCCTATCCTCCTGGTAAAGTTGTATCCTTAATTGAAGGGGCTGTACCCCCTTCAGCTAACTCTCATGTTTCTCTTATATTTTTAAATCAGATATTACTTATTTAATTAAAGGGGCACGAGGCTGAACTTCTATTCATTTCTTAAGCAACCAGCTATCACCAAGTTCGGTAGGTCTGTCACCTCTACCCGGGGCTCTTCCCACGCTTTTGCCACAGAGACGGGTTGGCCCTTATAAGGCTGTCCCGGGGTAGCTCACTTGGTTTCGGGGTAACAGACTAAAGGTCTCTCTGCCTGTTGTATGCTTGCTAAATCATGATGCAAAAGGTACGAGTTTTAGTCTCTGCTTCTTTATGCTTAAATGACTTGTTTCATTGCTCTTTCAGCATTCCCTTGCGGTACTTTCTCTATTGCTTACAGAACCTTTTTCGTCTCCCGTACTAAGGTGGAAAAATGGTTTAATTAATAATTTTAGGTTTTACTACTTTATTTATATTGTCAATTTAATGTGATGTTTAAGCTAGCTATTTAGCTCAGGGCGATCCAATTTGCATGGATGTCTTCTCGGTGTAAGGGAGATGCTTAACTATCTCAGCCACGCCCTGGTTTGATCCAAGTGCACCTTCCGGTACACTTACCATGTTACGACTTGCCTCCCCTTATTTGTGCTTATATGTTATTAACACTTGTTGCTATTGGCGGGGAGAGTGACGGGCGGTGTGTACGCGCCTCAGAGCCAGGTTCAAAAGGACACTCTATTTCCTTTTTACTACTAAATCCTCCTTCAAGCACTAAGTTTTCATAGTGTTGTCCGTAATATTCTTATTAAAGAAAATGTAGCCCATTTCTTCCCACTTCGTTCGCTACACCTCGACCTGACGTTTTGGATTATATTCACTTTGCTTACTATTTATCCTTCACAGGGTAAGCTGACGACGGCGGTATATAGGCGGGGATGGCCAGAAGTGGTGAGGTTTAACGGGGGTTATCGGTTCTAGAACAGGCTCCTCTAGGGGGGTCTAAGGCACCGCCAAGTCCTTTGGGTTTTAAGCTAATGCTCGTAGTACCCTGGCGGGCGTTAATTGTAAAATAACGCCTAAGTTTATGGCTGAGCATAGTGGGGTATCTAATCCCAGTTTGTTTCTCAGCTTTCGTGGGGTCAGGTGAATATAGTATTAAAGCTACCTTCGTATGTGGGCTTCGGAGACTCAGGGGCGTATGACAGCCAAGAGGTCTTTTGGCTTTATTTTTACTAAGCCTTAACCACCCTTTACGCCGTGTCCATCAACTGGGGCCTCTCGTATAACCGCGGTGGCTGGCACGAGTTTTACCGGCCCTCTTATCCCTGACTAAGTCAAGTTTTCACTTATGGCTTAATATTTATCACTGCTGAATTCCCTTGGGGGTGTGGCGTGGCAAGGCGTCTTGGGCTAAAATTTGTGCCTGATGCCTGCTCCTCGTCCCCGGGTGGGGGATTGAGGGCATTCTCACGGGTTCGCGGAGACTTGCATGTGTAAATTGGGCTAAAGCTGATGGTAAAGTCAGGACCAAGCCTTTGTGCAGACGGGGCTTTCTAGGGCCCATCTTAGCATCTTCAGTGCTATGCTTTATTTTAAGCTACGTGAGC